ACGAATGGTTATCTTGATTCATTAGAACTCGAGCAAGTAAGGAAATATCTTGTTGAATTACGTACTTATGTAAAAACGAATAAACCAGAGTTCCAAGAAATTTTATCTTCTACTAAGACATTTACTGAGGAAGCGGAGACCCTTTTAAAAGAAGCTATTCAAGAACAGATGGAACGCTTTCTACTTCAAGAACAAGTATAAAGAAATCAATCCGTCTTTCTTTTTTTCGCATGAATATCTAAAAAAAATATATATGGAAATAAATTGCGTCCAATAGGATTTGAACCTATACCAAAGGTTTAGAAGACCTATGTCCTATCCATTAGACTATGGACGCTTTTCATTCCGATTTTTCTCATTTTTGGCTTATTTTTTGTTTTGAAAAAAGAATAAGATTTTATGTGATGTGAGATGATACAATTTTTTTGAATTTCGTATTCAACTCAATAATGCATTAATTAATACAGAATAGAGCGGGTAGCGGGAATCGAACCCGCATCGTTAGCTTGGAAGGCTAGGGGTTATAGTCGACGTTGTTTTCTTCCTTGTTAACGTCTCTAATTCAAAACCGAACATGAAACTTTGGTTTCATTCGGCTCCTTTATGGAAAAAGGAAAAATTCCCAGATTCTAATCGAAAGTGGGAACGAAATTACAAAAGATAATTTCACCCATACCATCTATGTCAGTTTTTTGTATGAATGCATTCAATTCAAAACAACTTACTTTTTAGATGATCCCTCTAGAAAAGGCGATTCTAAGAATCTTTCTAGTTATTTCGTTCTCTATTTCTATTTGAGAGAATCCTAAGGAAAAATATTTTGTTTCCACCGAGCTAAAATAAAACAAACAAAAAGAAATATGTTGATTGAAGCCTCTAGTAAACTAAAGTCATCATTTAATAGCTATTTTGCTTCTCTCTATAAAAAAAAATAGAAGATTTAGTTACGATTAGAAACCTTTTTTCTATCTTCATCCATGGATTTCTTCCTTCTACTCATTCAATTGGAAATATTGATCCAATTAAAAAAAAAAATTCTGTTTCGTCAATTTCATAATCCAAAATTTCCACTTTGAGTTTAGTTTTGGATACAAATCACGAGAATGTATAATTTTCCTCCAATTTTTCATTGAGAGGGAAAGGATTAAGTCCTTTTAAGAAATAAAGTTGTTTTTGATCGGAATAGTAATCAAACCGGTAGACCCCTTAACTATTAAAGGGTTAATAGAACGAATCACACTTTTACCACTAAACTATACCCGCTACAGTTGGATTATTGTATCGAAATGTAACTTTTGTCGAACACTAAAATTGGACGTAATCAAGACAGGATTATAAAAGAATCATTAAATTTAGAGTAGAGTATTGACATTTTTTGTAGGACGATTTAATAAGATTATGAAAAGAAAATGAAATAACTAAAAAAAAATTCGATCTTTGTTTCGTGAAAAAATTATCATTTTGATAGGTACGGTTCAAGAAAACTACTAAAACTATAACATAAAAAAACTTTGTACTGAAAAAATGGAAGAATAAATGGAGAAAAAAAGAGCATTAAGAAATAAGAAATGACATGTTGGTTCTATCTGTAAATATGTAAAATCTAAAGAATAAGAGAAGTCTTTTTGATTTTCAATAACAAGCATTTTTCTATCATTATAAAAATAAATCATTTTTTTTATTCTATGATCTATGAATCCATTAAATTAAAGGCCTGGCAAAGTACTGACCAGGCCGTGGGAATAAAAAAAGGCCTTTTCAGGCGACGAAGCATTTCTTTTTCTCTTTTCTTTACTATATCTAAAATTTTATTATTATTTGGTATTTTAATATTCTCTATTACTATTCACAAATTATATATTAATTTCTATATATTCGATTTGAAATTCCAATCAGTCAGATAATGATTTGAAAGATTCAATAAAAAATTGAATTTCAAATCAAATTTGTACTTAAATGTTGTATATTATAGAATACAACTTGTATATATTATATATATATATTATTGTTATATAGATATAGATTATCTTTCTAATTTTTTTATTTCATTTTTGATTTTCGTTTAATTAATTCGAGTTTATTACAAATATATGTAATAATTTTTCGAAATTATTTATATATTTGGCTATTCCTATTTTATTTTGAATGGGGGAGAGATGGCTGAGTGGACGAAAGCGTCGGATTGCTAATCCGTTGTACGAGTCATTCGTACCGAGGGTTCGAATCCCTCTCTTTCCGTTTCCATTGATAGCTGAATCTTTATCTTTGTTTTTTCTTTTTTATTTGATTTATCTTTTTTAATTTTTTTTTTTCAAAATATAACTAAATTGAAATTACAAATCTAAAATATTATTCTAATCAGTTATAATTAGAAAATAGATTTCTTCTAGATTCTCGAATTCTATATAAAAATAAAATTCTAGAATTAGAAAAAAAGTAGATAAAAAAACCAAAAACCCCCTTTTATTCTTCGCGTCCAGGATTACGTCCTGGATCATTAGATAGGAATCCGAAAATGAAGAGAGAAACGAAGAATATTACTACTGTGTAAACAAAGAGTTTGAGAGTAAGCATTACACAATCTCCAAGATCATTTTTTTTTTTTGGAAAAAAGAGAATAGATTTTCTATTTTTATACCACCTATCCTATAATTAATATAATTTGCTTTGACCTTTAAAACCGAAGTAGTTTTTAGAAATCGAAAAAATTTTTGTAATTGTACTAAAAATAAATAAAAAATGAAGTCATTCTTATCTATTATTATATATGAATAATTTTATTATACCCATCCGTGGATGTTATGGAGGATCAAAAAAAGGTTTTTCATTTACGAAAAAAGTTAGAATCACAAAAAGAACGAGGGGATAGGAATTGTGTCTATTCAAAAAGTGGAATGTTTGAATCAAGTATTTATGCTGTAAACCTTGACTGATTTGATCAATTTTTTAGTATTAGTATTAGAATCTTTTTTCTCGAAAAAAAAATCATTAATTTCTTTTTCTAGGACAAGATGAAAGATCTCATCGAAAACTTACAGCAGCTTGCCAAACAAAAGCTAAGAGAAAAAAGAGTAAAGGTATGACTGGCATAAAATCTACGATTGGACTCAAAAAAGCGTAGGCCTCCGGTAATTTCGCGACGAAAAAACTACTGGAATAAAGGGCAGAATTAAGACAGATCAAACTAAAGATATTAAGCATAACAGACATTTTATTTTTATTGCATTTTGAGTGAGTTATTCATAGTAAAGAACAAATGAAGAAAAAAATGTTTCTTTTTTTTGATCTTACTTACTCAATCAAAAAACCTTCTATTCTCAATAGAGAATAGAAGAAATTCTACTTTCATACAATATCTTAATCGAATTATCTGTAATGATCAATAAATTCATTTGAATTTGAGAATCTATATGTGTCAAAATACTAACAACCAAATCGAATTTGTTTTTTAAATAGTTGGGATAAAATTGACGAACAATGAATAACAATATTAGTGTTTATTAGTGTCGATATAGAAATTTAGGTGGGGCGTCGCCAAGTGGTAAGGCATCGGGTTTTGGTCCCGCTATTCGGAGGTTCGAATCCTTCCGTCCCAGAACATATGTAATTTCAAATTGCATTTTTCTGTTTTTAACAGTTTCCTATTGGATCGAGTTTTATGTGTCCGTCTAATGATTTTAAGCAAAATAAATCTTATTTTTTTCACATTTCCTTAAATAAATTAAAAAATTAAAGGAGGGTAAGTGATCAAATAACACATAGATATAGATCCAACTTAATTTGTTTGAGATTTAGACAAGGTAGGATTATAGATTACAGAAATTAAAATTCCAAAAAAAGGTGTATTTTTAATCAATCATATATGCATCCTCTCTATATTCATATATAATATAGAAATAAGGATAGAAATAAGGAAGTTTGTTATTTTTTATTGATCCCGGAAAACAAATTGGATTTTTACAATCGAATCTATTATTAATATTATATTAAATTTAAATTAATGAGTGAGTTCAAAAAGAAACGTGGATTTTTTCTTAGGGATGTTTTGTTTTTATTGTAATTTCAAAAAAATTAACATTAATAATAAGAATTTAAGATATTTTCCATATCTGTGTATGAAATGCGCCGATTTATTTTTATCCAATGACTATTCATTAGTTCATAATTGAATCAACCGCATACCGGTTCCAAATTAGAGGAATGTTATGGTAAAACTTCGTTTGAAACGATGTGGTAGAAAGCAACGTGCGACTTGAAGGACATGATCCCTTGTGGATTCTTATATCCATCATTCTCTAATAAAGGATGCTCTTGACTCGACATCTTCTGTTCCACTCGAACTTACATTGCTTTTTTTGTTGGGGTGTATGTAATGGAAATAGTACATGATGGAGCTCGAGTAGTAAGGCATTGAGCTATTTCTCAGAGGGGAAGGGTCTAGGGTTAGTCTCAATTAATAAGTTGGAACAACTTCGTAAGTATATCTTTTCTTTGACAGAGAAATTGAAAGGGGATCCAAATAAAAAAAGTTTCAACTTCCAAAGAAAAATCCTGTGTTGGAATTGAGAAAACCTTTTCGATATAAATATAATATAAATTCGATATATATCATATATCCTGGCGAATCTGTCGTTTGGTTGGTTGGATTCTTTCATAGAAAGAAATAACAAGCAAAAAAGGCATGTTGCTGCCATTTTTGAAAGGATTTCAAATCAACGAAGTAATGTCTAAACCCAATGATTAAAACAAAAAGATAAAGATTTCCGGAACAAGGAAATATCCTTTTAATTGTCGCAACAATTGGATTTGGATCCGATCGAAATGAGACAAAAGGATATTTGAGACTGCTCAATAAAATAAATAAAATGCCGATTTTGAAATTTTGGATCTATTTCAGAATTATTCAACTTGAGTTATGAGGAAACAAATGATTTTTTGGGGTAAATAACGAAATGAAAAGGACTTCATTCTTAGTCTATCCAATAGAATTTCATTTCTATATACCTAATTTCATTTTTCTCGAGCCGTACGAGGGGAAAACCTCCTATACGTTTCCAGGGGGGGTCTTGTTGATCTAATCTATCCCAATGAGCCGTCTATCGAATCGTTGCAATTGATGTTCGATCCCGAAGAGAAGGAAGAGATTTACAGAAAGTAGGTTTTTATGATCCGATAAAAAATCAAACATATTTAAATGTTCCTGCTATTCTAGATTTTCTTGAAAAAGGCGCTCAACCTACAGAAACTGTATATGATATTTTAAAGAGGGCGGAGGTTTTTAAATAAATTAATCGACTTAGACTTAATCAAATGCAATTAATAAAATAAAAAACAAAGAGAATAGGGTTGTAGTTTAGTAGAACTTTTTTTCTTTCTATTCCTTTCGATTTTTTATTTTTATGTAGTGCTAATCCAACACAAAAATTTTCGTATATATATTTCACCCTTTTTTGATTTCAAAATCTATATTGTATATATCGTATTGCTATTTATAATAATAGAATAATAAATTCTATTAAAAAAAATTAATTAAATTAACTAGAATATTAAAAAAGAAATTCAAAACTATTTGAATTTTATTCCATATGTATATGTATTTTTTTATATTCATATTGACAAGAGCATATTGAACAAATATAATTCAATTTTGAAATCAAAAAAGAGTTTTTCTATGTCTTCCACTCACTAAGTTTTTTATTCAAAGATTTGTTGAATCTTTTGCCATACAGAATTTGTATCCAAAAAATGGATAATATTGGGTCTCGAAATTTATTTTATCAAAGCCTTTTTTGTATTGTCATCGGATCTGTTTGCTTTTATGTTCGGAATCAATTAGAAAATCTTGTTTGGATTTTTTGCTCATTCAAAATTTTGATTCCAATCCATTTTTTTTATCTTGATTGTATCTACATAACATATTGATTTTTCGGGTTGCTAACTCAACGGTAGAGTACTCGGCTTTTAAGTGCGACTAGAATCTTTTACATATTTTGATGAAGTAAGAAATTCGTCTACATCATCGGTAGAGTTTAGAAGACCACGACTGATCCTGAAAGGAAATGAATGGAAAAAAGAGCATGTCGTATCAATATAAAATTCAGAGAATATTTTATTCTTATAAAATGGGCCCAAAAGACAATCTTAGGGAACGAAATGAATTCAAAAGTGGGTCGATTGAATAAATGGATCGAGCCCTAAGGGTTCAAATTCTGGAGAAAGAAAGAACAACGAGTTTATCTTCATAATTTGAATGATTTCCCGATCTAATTGGACGTTAAAAAAAATTAGTGCCTGATGCGGGAAAAGATTCTCCCACGAGTGGATACTTTGTTTTTTATAATGAATCCTAATTATTCGATTCTCCTTTCTCCATAAGGAGATGAATGTGTAGAAGAAAGAGTATATTGATAAATTCTTTCCAAAATCAAAAGAGCGATTGTGTTGAAAAAATAAAGGATTTCTAATCATCTTATTATTTTCTAATAAAATTAGAAGATAAAAAACCAATTAGATGGAAAAAAATAGAAAATCCGTTGATTAATTAAAACGTCTCCGAGGTATTCATTATTTTTCAATAAAATACCTTGTTTTTACTGTATCGCACTATGTATCATTTGATAAACCAAAAACCCTCTATTTTTATTTTTGTTTTCGGTCTAAATTGAAATGGAAGAATTCCAAAGACATATAGAACTAGATAGGTCTTGGCAACATCAGTTTATCTATCCACTTATCTTTCAAGAATATATTTATACGTTTGCATATGATCATGGTTTAAAAAAATCCATTTTCTTGGAAAATACGAGTGACAAGAAATACAGTTTACTAATTGTAAAACGTTTAATTACTCGAATGTATCAACAGAATCATTGGATTCTTTCTATTAATGATTCAAACCAAAATGAAATTGTTGGGCACAAACACAAAAGGAAAAGGAATTTGTATTCGCAAATAATAACAGAAGGGTTTGCAGTCATTGTGGAAATTCCATTTTCCCTACTATTAATATCTTCCCTAGAGGGAAAAAAAATAGTCAAATCTCAAAATTTGCGATCAATTCATTCAATATTTCCTTTTTTAGAGGACAAATTCTTACATCTAAATTATGTTTTAGATATATTAATACCTTACCCTGCCCATCTAGAAATCTTGGTTCAAACTCTTCGTTACTGGTTGAAAGATGCCTCTTCTTTGCATTTATTACGATTTTTTCTTTATGAGTATCGTAATTGGAATAGTTTTATTACTCAAAAAGAATTCATTTCCTTTTTGAAAAAAAGGAATCAAAGATTATTTGTTTTCCTATATAATTTCCATGTATGTGAATATGAATCCCTTTTTGTTTATCTTCGTAACCAATCCTCTTATTTACGATCAACTTCTTTCGGAGCCCTTCTTGAACGAATCCATTTCTACGGAAAGGTAAAATATCTAGTAAAAGTTTTTACCAACAAGGATTTTGGGGTTTTCTTATGGTTGTTCAAAGAACCCTTTCCCCAT